CCTAAAAGGTGGAATAGCGATTTTCGAACCATTTCCTATAAGAGAATGGTTTCCATTACTTTGAGAAATGGATTCTATATCAAACTATAGCTATTGCATTAAAGAAGAAACTAATAGAAGTCGAAGACGCGGAATGGTAGTGAATAGAGAAAAAGATTCTTCTGATTTTCTTGTTCCTGAAAATATTCTATCTATCTCCTAGACGCCGTAGAGAATTGAGAATTTTCATGTCTTTCAATTCTCGTACTCGTAATTGGAAAGTTACGGAAGGAGATCCATCATTTTGCAATGAAAACAACATAAAAAACTCTGGACAATTTCGAAATCAGACCAAGCGTCTTAATACATATGCAAAAAAATTCATTATTGGCCCACCATTGATTACAAGATTTAGCTTTTATGAATCGCTATTGGTTTGATACGAGTAATGGCAGTCGTTTCAGTATGTTAAGGATACAGATGTATCCACAATTCATTTAGAGTTACTTAATAGCCTATTTCTTATACTATATCTCTATCCCGTGAAATTCTCGAGCCGAAAGATGGATGCATATGCTATGTTTCATTTTGCTAAATGATATCAATTAAATGGTATATCAATTCTATAAATTGGATATAGCAATAAAAAAATCAGCAAAATTCTTTTATTTTAGATAGAAGAAATGTTTCTTCTATCTAAAATAAAAGAATGTACCCTTCTATCCAAATCCAATTTGCATCGATAAAATAAATCCAAATTCCAGATTCCAGCAGTAGATGAATAATTGCAAATTTTTGTGTGTACGAGATTAGAATAACTTCAAAATAACTGACATAATTTTTTATTTTTCCTGATCAGAAAAATACATTAAAAAGAAAGGAGGTAGAAAAATTTGTTGATTTATGGTTAAAGAAGAAAAACAAGAAAACAGGGGTTCTGTTGAATTTCAAGTATTCAGTTTCACCAATAAAATACGGAGACTTGCTTCACATTTGGAATTACACAAAAAAGATTTTTCATCGGAAAGAGGTCTACGAAGACTTTTGGGAAAACGTCAACGTTTGCTGGCTTATTTGGCAAAGAAAAATAGAGTACGTTATAAGAAATTAATCAGTCAGTTGGATATTCGGGAGAAGTAATTTAATCGTTCGAATTTTTTTCTTATTTTATTTAGTAGTCTTATAGTAGTCTTAGATTTTGCATTTTGATGAGCCTCATTTTGAGGAATTCATGGAAGAATCCATTTTCATGGAAAAAAGAATAAGAACAAGGATATGTAACATAAAAAAAAGAATAGATAAGACGATATTCGACCCCCCCCTACATATTTAATCTCTTCTCCTATACAAAAACCAGCAAGACCCACTCCATTGGTAATTCCATCAATGACACTCTTATCGAAAAAATTCGTTAGTTCCGCTAATCTTCTTATACCAAAGATAAAAACCCTAGCATAGAAAACATCTATATAACCGCGATTATATGACCAGCTGTATATATTTTCTTTTACTTCATCAAAAAAGTTCTTTTTGGGGTTTCCTTTTACAAGGGAATTTTGAAAATTTAAATTCTGAAAAAAAGAATAAGTAGATCCATAGAAGATATATGCTATGAATAGACCAAGAATTGCTAAACTTACGGAAGAAATTGCATTAATGAGAAATTCATATGAATTTATGGAAGAATTAGAACTTTCCTGGAAAAAGTTTATTGAAGGAGTTAGCCACTTTGATAATATGGTTAACTCCGATGTTCCATTACCCTTTATTCCATTATCAAAATGGATTCCTATGGATCCAATGAACAAAGTAAAAAGCAGTAATATAAGAAGAGGAAATAACATAGTATTTCCCGTTTCATGAGGATAGACAAAAGTGTTTTTAGCCCCAAAGGGAGTACTAAAGGATCCTATCTTTTTTCTTGTATTATCAGGGATTTTGGGTATATTTTGTGAAAAAAAAGAAACTCCACCCTTCATTGTTGATAAAACAAAATCCCTATTGACTCCTTTGGATATGCCTTTTCCCCATAAGGATATTGAATACAACGAACCTTCTTTAGTACTGCTGTAATTTTGAAAATGAACACGCAAATACCCATCAAAAGTAAGTAAATATATCCGAAACATATAAAATGCAGTTAGTCCTGCAGTAAAAGAGGCTATTATTCCAAAAAAGGGTGAATACAACCAACTATTACTAAGAATTTCATCTTTGGACCAGAAGCAAGCAAGAGGTGGAATACCACAAAGAGAAAGTGTACCACATAAAAAAGTACCTCTTGTAATTGGAATGTATTTTCTTAAACCACCCATAAGAACCATATTCTGACTTTTATCTGGTGAATATCCAACAAGAGGTTCCATTGAATGAATAATGGATCCAGATCCTAAGAACAATAAAGCTTTCGAATAAGCATGAGTGATCAAATGGAATAAAGCAGCTTCATAAGAACCTATACCTAGAGCTAACATCATATAACCCAATTGAGACATTGTAGAATAGGCTAAGCTTCTTTTAATATCTCTCTGAGCAAGAGCTAAAGTGGCTCCTAAGAAGAGTGTTATTGTACCTACTAAAGAAATAAAACTCATTATCAAAGGTAGGGATATGAAAAGAGGAAGAAGTCGAGCTAGAAGAAAAATCCCCGCAGCAACCATAGTTGCTGCGTGTATAAGAGCCGAAATGGGAGTGGGTCCTTCCATAGCATCGGGTAACCATACGTGAAGAGGGAATTGTGCAGATTTTGCAACTGCACCAAGGAATAATAAAAAAGCACACAAAGTAGTAAGTAAGGAATTAATCCCATTATTAGGAATCCAGTTATTAGCTATTTTGAACAAATCCCGAAACTCTAAACTACCTGTTATCCAAAAAAAACCTAAAATTCCTAATAACAGACCAAAATCCCCTACACGATTAGTTACAAAAGCTTTTTGGCAAGCATTCGCTGCAATTGGTCGTGTAAACCAAAAGCCTATCAATAAATAGGAACACATTCCGACAAGTTCCCAAAAAAAATAAATTTGTATCAAATTGGAACTAGTAACCAATCCTAACATGGCAGTATTAAAAAAACTTATATAAACAAAAAATCTCAAATATCCTTCATCGTGAGACATATAATCGTCACTATAAATAAGAACCAAAATTCCTACAGTAGTAATTAGTATTAACATAATAGACGTAAGAGGGTCGATCAAGTATCCAAATTCTAAGGAAAAATCATTATTGATGGTCCAAGACCATAGATATTGATAGATGGAACTTCCATCTATTTGTTGAATAGACAGGTGAACTGAGAATACCAGAGCTATACTTAAGAGTAAAATACTAGGAAAAGCCCATATGCGACGAAGATTTTTTGTTGCTGTCGGAATAAGAAAAAGTCCAAATCCCATTGACATAATAACTGGAAGTGGGAGAAGAGGGATTACCCAGGCATATTGATATGTATGTTCCATAAGAAAAGAAATAGCAATTTTTAGTTGAAATTTATAGTTCAATTTTTCTATAAAATAGAATTGTTTCCGATTCACCAAACCCACTCTTATCTCTCTCTAAAGGAATTAAAAAAACAAAATAAGAATAAGAAAAAATACTGGAATTCTGGATTTTTCCAAATTTCTCTCATTAAAATATTCAAAAATTCAGAATGGGTTTAGTTGCTTAAATTCAAAAAGTGAATCAAAGAATTTCGTTAACTAGTTATTTGTTAAAAAAATATTTATTAAAATACAAAAAAGATTGAATCATTTTACTTTCTATTCATTTTTGTATTTCTTTCTCTTAAAATAAAGGAACTCTCTTGTTTCGTAATTGATTGATTGAATTCCAAAGAAAACCTATACCTATAGTATAGGAAAGTATCAAATATTGCTTTTTTTATATAAAATGGAAATCCTAATGGCTAGAATTCTCTAAGTTTTAGAATGTATTGTTTAAGAGACTAAGTATTTTTTTTGATTGGAATTCAATTATGAAATACCGTTCTGAACTTAATTAACTAATTTAATTTTACCTTCTTTTTATCTTCCCATCTTATATGGGGGCTTATCCCCCATACCATATATTTATATATGGCGTATATTTGATATATAAATTGATTTAAATAGAAAGCCTTAAAAAACTCTTGTCTTATCCACATTAGACAAAATGAACTAAAAAAGGATTTTGAATTTCAGTATCTTTCAGTATCTAAGTATAAATACTAAGAAAAAACAGAAAGAAGGATTGATTTGTGGCAATAGATGTCTTTCACATACAACTAGAAAAAAAGTAATCCCCCTTTAAAATGGCAGTTCCAAAAAAACGTACTTCGATGTCAAAAAAACGTATTCGTAAAAATCTTTGGAAGAAAAAGACTTATTTTTCCATAGTACAATCTTATTCTTTAGCAAAATCAAGACCATTTTCTAGCGGCAACGAGCATCCAAAACCAAAAGGTTTTTCCGGGCAACAAACAAACAAATAATAAGGTTTTGGAATAATCTGAATTGAACTATCCGAACCCAAAGAAATTCCAATTTTTTAATATGAATGAATAATTCAGATTAATTAATGAATGTACTTTTATGTATTGAATTCCTCGGTACAATATTCTTAGAACGAATCCCTCCGTTATCCATTATATAGAACAAAAGTTTTTTATATATTGTGTCCTCAGTATTTTTTTCCTAGCAAAGAACTTTTTTTTGATAATAGAATCTCATAAAAAAAAATATGAGGATTCTATTATCAAAAGTAGACTATTCTTGCAATAGGACTTACAACCTTTACCTAATCTGATCCAATCTTATCCAAAATTCCCCTATAAATGAGTTTAGGACTGGTAAATCACATTAATAAGAGCGTAAAGGCTTTCATTATATAAATTTTTCTAAAATACAAAATTCTTTGTAGTTAATGATGAAATTTTAATGTTCCTTAATTCTATGTCCTCTCCCAGTCTCGACGATTCGCGAGAAAATAGCTATTATTCTTTTAACTTAACTATTATTTTAAGTTAGCCGCCATGGTGAAATTGGTAGACACGCTGCTCTTAGGAAGCAGTGCTCAAGCATCTCGGTTCGAGTCCGAGTGGCGGCATTCTCGAAAAAGAATACAATAGATTAGAAAATGGATTCAATTCGAAATTTCCAATTTTGTAATGGGACCTTATCCTTATGCTATTTGCAACTTTAGAACATATACTAACGCATATCTCTTTCTCAACAATTTCAATTGTGATTATGATTCATTTAATAACCTTATTAGTTCGTGAACTTAGGGGATTACGTGATTCGTCAGAAAAAGGAATGATAACTACTTTTTTCTCTATAACAGGATTCTTAGTTTCTCGTTGGGTTTCTTCGGGACATTTTCCATTAAGTAATTTATATGAGTCATTGATCTTCCTTTCATGGGCTCTGTATATTCTTCATACTATTCCTAAGATACAGAACTCGAAAAATGATTTAAGCACAATAACTACGCCAAGTACTATTTTAACGCAAGGCTTTGCTACGTCGGGTCTTTTAACTGAAATGCATCAATCCACAATACTAGTACCTGCTCTACAATCTCAGTGGTTAATGATGCATGTCAGTATGATGTTACTAAGCTATGCAACTCTTTTGTGCGGATCCTTATTATCCGCCGCTCTTCTAATCATTAGATTTAGAAATCGAAATTCTTTCGATTTCTTTTTTAAAAAGAAAAAAAATGTTTTAAGTAAAACATTTTTCTTTAGTGAGATTGAATATTTATATGCAAAAAGAAGTGCTTTTAAAAACACCTCTTTTCCCGCATTTCCAAATTATTACAAATATCAATTAACTGAGCGTTTGGATTCTTGGAGTTATCGTGTCATTAGTCTAGGGTTTACTCTTTTAACCATAGGTATTCTTTGTGGAGCAGTATGGGCTAATGAGGCATGGGGATCCTATTGGAATTGGGATCCTAAGGAAACTTGGGCATTTATTACCTGGACCATATTTGCAATATATTTACATAGTAGAACAAATCCAAATTGGAAGGGTACAAATTCCGCACTGGTAGCTTCGATAGGATTTCTTATAATTTGGATCTGCTATTTTGGTATCAATCTGTTAGGAATAGGTTTACATAGTTATGGTTCATTTACATTACCGTCTAAATGATTACATAACATAAAACCTTCATTTTTTTATGAAGGTTTTTTCCTTTTTTGTTTGATTTGAGAACCCCTTGAACATTTTTTTCAAAGGGTTCTCAAAAATTTGAGATAGATCTAATTAGACTTTTTTATGAATTTTATGTTTTTTCTAGTATGGAATTTTTTTCCACGATGGAATATAGAACGGACTAGTTAAAAAAAGAAAATCCTATTTAGGATAATAATTGGATAATAGAGCCTCTACCCTGTCAACGGATAGCGAGAGAACAAAATCTGGATAAATACCAATTCCTATTACTGGTAAAAAGATACAGATTAAAAGAAATAGTTCCCGTGGTCCAGAATCCACAAAATTTTCGTTTGGAACATGAAATAGCTTGTATCCATAGAACATCTGGCGTAACATAGATAATAAATAAATAGGAGTTAATATCATTCCAATTGCCATTACAAAAGTAATTAGCATTTTTGGCATTAACATAAATTTAGGACTAGTAATTAGTCCAAAAAATACTACTAATTCTGCAACAAAACCGCTCATTCCTGGCAAGGCAAGAGAAGCCATTGAAAAGCTACTAAACATGGTAAAAATTTTTGGCATTGGAATAGATATTCCCCCCAGTTCTTCGAGATAAACAAGACGCACTCTATCACAAGCCGTTCCCGCCAAGAAAAAAAGTGTAGCACCAATAAATCCATGGGATAGTATTTGTAAAATAGCTCCATTTAGTCCAATGTTGGTTATGGAACCAATTCCTATAATTATGAAACCCATGTGAGATACGGAGGAGTAGGCTATTCTTTTTTTGAAATTTCGTTGACCAAGAGAAGTTGAAGCTGCATAGATTATTTGCACCGCTCCTATTATTACCAACCAGGGGGAAAATAGATAATGAGCATGAGGTAACAATTCCATATTGATCCGAATCAATCCGTATGCTCCCATCTTTAATAGAATTCCGGCTAAAAGCATACATGTACTGTAATGCGCTTCCCCATGGGTATCTGGTAACCATGTATGTAGAGGTATAATCGGCAATTTGACAGCATAAGCAATAAGGAAGCCAAAATACAGTAGTATTTCCAATGTTGCAGGGTATGATTGATTAATCAATCTTTCCAAATCTAATCCAGGTTCGTTGGAACCATATAACCCCATACCCAGAACTCCAATTAAGAAAAAAATGGAACCGCCTGCAGTATACAAAATAAACTTGGTAGCTGAATACAGACGCCTCTTTCCCCCCCACATGGATAAAAGTAAATAAACTGGGATTAATTCTAATTCCCACATGATAAAAAAAAGTAAAAGGTCTCGTGAAGAGAATAATCCTATTTGACCGCTATACATTGCTAGCATCAGGAAATAGAATAATCGCGAATTCCGGGTAACCGGCCAAGCCGCTAAAGTAGCTAAAGTAGTGATAAATCCTGTCAATAAAATAGATCCTAATGAAAGTCCATCGATTCCCAATCTCCAGTGGAAATCCAAAACATCTATCCATTTATAATCCTCCTTTAATTGGATTAAGGGATCCTCCAATTGGAAATGATAACAGAATGCATAAGTCATTAGAAGGAATTCTAATAAACAAATAGATATAGTATACCACCTAACGATTTTATTTCCTTTATGAGGTAAAAAGAAAATTAATGAACCTGCAAATATCGGCAAAACAACAAGTATTGTTAACCAAGGAAAATAACTCATGATAAAGTAATAAAGACAAGATACGTTTTGACCAGAAAAGCCCATGCTCGATTATTTCGAGCACAGGCTTCTTCGGTAAAGAGGAATCAGACGATTCAAGTGGAGTTTTTTGTAACGTATCAATAAGATAGAGCCATGCTGCGGGTTGTTTCAGGCCCTAAATAAACGCGGACACTTAAAAAATCTGTTGGGCAGGCAGATTCGCATCTCTTACAACCCACACAATCTTCGGTTCTCGGCGCGGAAGCAATTTGCTTGGCTTTACATCCATCCCAAGGTATCATTTCTAATACATCTGTTGGACAAGCTCGTACACATTGAGTGCATCCTATACATGTATCATAAATTTTTACAGAATGTGACATTGGATCTCTAAATTTTCCTTTTCAACATAAAAATTTTCGATCTGGTAAAAATGCAATTAGTACTATATAAATTAGATGTATTGTAGACACCAGACGAAGCAATGGTTTATTCAAACTTTAACAAATAATAATATATTTCTTAATCTGTTTGTGAGAAAGCGTGAAAAGAACCAAGAGACTTGAATTTCAGACTTCAACAGTCATAATTATATCAATTCTACATACTAATTCGAATTAGCCAATAAATTGGGTATCATCTTTTCAATATAAATTATTGCAATATTCAAATTGCAATATCAATGGATTGCAAAAATGCAATATTCAATAAGTAAAAAAGAATACTCTGAAATAACCTACTCAAAATCAAAAAAGGATATTATTAAATACTAATAAGAAAATAAGATTTGATTTCTATTCATCTTAATGTTCCGTATTATTATATATGCGCCTTTGTTTAGAGGATTCTATGTCTAATTATTCAAAAAATTAGATTGATTAATACGAGTTGATTTCCTGTTACGATGGATGGAAGAAAGAATGGATAGTCCAATAGCTGCTTCAGCAGCCGCAAGGGCTATAACAAAAATTGCGAAAATGTCTCCTTTTAATTGGCGACTATCAAATAGATCAGAAAATGTTACGAGATTTAGATTAATTGAATTCAGTATAAGTTCAAGACATATTAAAGCTCTAACCATGTTTCGGCTTGTGATCAATCCATAGATACCAATCGAAAATAAATAGACACTCAAAAAAAGTACATGCTCAAACATCATTAACTAACTCCTTATCAATCTCGATTCATTTCAATATGAGGACAAGAATTGAACCGATTCAATTAATTAAAATAGAACAATTACGCAACAAAAGAGAAAAGAAGGTATTTGTTGTGTCGGCAGTAGATGGGTTTTACTAAATCAAAATTGTCATTCTTTAGTTATTTATTTTCTATTAGAAATTCTAAGAATTTTGACTCATTCTAAGTATTTCTTATTGTCGAGCCATAGTAATTGCACCTATTAAAGAAACTAGAAGAATTAGGGAAATTAGTTCAAATGGAAGATAAAAATCGGTTGCTAAATGAATCCCAATTTGTTGAACGTTATTTATGAGACCCTGTTCTACTATTTGGTTTGATCTTGTAGTCCAAAGAATTCCATACCACGACGTATCTGGGATAGTAGTCATTAGTGAAAAAGGAATAGTTATACAAACGAGTAAAGTAAACCCATCTCCAATAGTCCAATAATTCTTATCTTTAGACCACTCTGAGCCGTTTACAAACATTACAGCAAATATGATCAAGACATTTATGGCTCCCACATAAATAAGAAGTTGTGCGACAGCTACAAAGTATGAATTCAATAAAAAATAGAATAAGGATATACAAACAAGAACTAATCCCAGCGAAAAGGCAGAATAAATTGGGTTGGTAAGTAATACTACTCCTAGACCCCCTAGTAGAAGAACAAATCCCAAAAATAGCACAAGAATCTCATGTATTGGTCCAGGTAAATCCATTATGGATAAGAAGAAATTTAGAGTATAAAATTTTTCATGAACTGACTAAAACTAAAAGATTCAAGGAAGGAAAAAGATATTAGGATATTTTTTTGTATATGTATATAAGTTGCTAAGCAGTAGTTATTCCTTTTTTTTTTTGTTAGTAAAAATGGATTTTTCTAACAAAAAAAACCTAATACCTAGTAATCAGTAATCGTTCTTGAATTCCAAGATTTTTCTTCGTCTAGTTTACTTTGAGGCGAATTCCTAATTGTTTGAATTGTGTAATCTCCCATTATGGAGATTGGTAACCGACTCAAAGCAATTTGATTGTAATTCAATTCATGACGATCATAAGTAGAAAGTTCATATTCTTCAGTCATCGATAAACAATTTGTCGGACAGTATTCAACACAGTTACCACAAAATATACAAACTCCAAAATCAATACTATAATTAAGCAATTGTTTCCTTTTAATATCCTTTTCAAATCTCCAATCCACAAGAGGTAGATCTATCGGGCATACGCGAACACATACTTCACAAGCAATGCATTTATCAAATTCAAAGTGTATTCGCCCCCGGAAACGCTCCGATGTAATTGATTTTTCATAAGGGTAGTGAATCGTTATAGGTAAACGATTTGTGTGGGATAAGGTAATTATGAAACCTTGACCAATGTATCTTGCGGCGCGTATTGTTTGTTGACCATAACTAATGAACCCAGTTAGCATAGGGAACATATTCTAAATATATATGAAAAGGGTATGTTTCTTTCTCTTGTTTGAGAGAACTTTTGTGTTGAAAATATTCTTACTGTTATTGTATTATCTTATTTATAGTGAAACTAGTTGAGAAGAAGTTGTTAATAAGAGATTGCCCAGAGAAATAGGTAAAAGAAATTTCCATCCAAGATTTAATAACTGATCCATTCTCATCCTGGGTAAAGTCCATCTTATTGTGATAGAAATGAAGAGAAATAAATAAGCTTTAGTTAATGTAATAAAGATACCTATTAGCATTTCCAAAATTCCCATTATTTTATTCATTTGGAAAAATCCAAAAAAGGATATATAGGGAATAGATAAATTCCACCCGCCTAAGTATAGAACAGTTACAAATAAAGAGGAAACTAATAAATTTAGGTAAGAAGCAAGATAAAATAAACCATATTTAATACCAGAATATTCGGTTTGATAACCTGCTACTAATTCTTCTTCCGCTTCTGGTAAATCAAAGGGTAATCTTTCACATTCCGCCAAAGAAGAAATTAGAAAAACTAGAAAACCTATAGGCTGACGCCAAAGATTCCACCCCAAAAAACCATATTTGGACTGTGCTTCAACTATATCAACTGTACTTGAACTGTTAGATAATCATAGTCGATGATAACATCACAGTTCCCACCGCTATTCCAAAACCGTACATGAAACCTTAGCTTCATACGGCTTCTCTATGATCAGAAAAAAGAAAAGGATTGTTTCATTTCAGTATTATATTATCCCATGGGCGTAGATAGAATTTGGTAAGATAAAATTGATTGGAAAGCCCTAAATTAGATCAAAGCAATTCTGTCTGCTAGAATAACAAAAAAGCGCTTCCGAATTGATCTCATCCTTTATATAATAAAATTTTTCTTTGTTCAGTAATAACTTAATATTGGAATAAAATACTCGTTATAGGAATTAAAAAATGGAAAGAATTGGCCATTAGTCCATGAGGAATTCTGTATGAATAGGGATCCTTTTTCTATTGCATCCATATCTTTTGTCCTATTCTTCTTTCCCGGGGAAGTATACTTAAAAAGAAAAAAGAATAAAGGGTTAATTCGTTCTTGATAGCCATTTCTTTAACAAGTGAATGGGAACATACTCTAGACCGGAATCCAAAGAAAGTACTACTTGATCATTTCTACCAATTTCAAGTCCTTATTACGATTCCTTTTATGAGGAAAAATGTCTAATGATTTAGATTCTCTCATTACTAATCCTGTATGTACTTTAGTGTTTCTAATCCCTCACTAACTTTTGATGGATTGCCTTATGGTTATAAGTTATAGCAATAACTCAAAATATTCTACTAATGGAATTCCATATCGCGAATCCTTTATTCTTGCCCGCTTCAAGATATGATGACTAATCAAATAATTTCTTGGGGTAAAGAGTTTACACTGCTTATGTTTACTTGAACTTTTTTCTTGTACGTAGGAAATGAGATTTTGTATTTTTACTACAAATTAATAAGCTGTTTTGTTTCACTCATATAGCCATCTAGTTTAACTTACCAACCCGAATACAGAATAAGCAAAGGAAGATAAGTATTCAATGTATTTTAGAGGAAAAAGATCTTATTTTAACGAATCACACGTAGAGATATTGCTAGCACACAAAAAGTTAATGGTATTTCATAACTAATAGATTGAGCAGCCGCTCGTAGACCGCCTGAAAAAGAATATTTATTATTTGAGCTATATCCCGCCATGAGAAGACCAATAGGAGCAATACTTGAAATGGCAATCCATAAAAAAACACCAATACTAAGATCAGCTAAAATAAAATGATATCCCAAAGGGATAACTAAAAAACTTAATAAAATGGATATGACTGCTATAGAGGGCCCAATGCTAAATAAAGGAATATCTCCTCGAGATGGGAGGATATCCTCTTTTAAAAGGAGCTTAGTTCCATCTGCTATAGCTTGAAGCAGTCCCAGGGGGCCCGCATATTCAGGACCAATACGTTGTTGTATCGATGCGGATATTTCTCTTTCTAACCACACAATTACGAGTACTTCTATTGTGATTCCCAGTAGGAGGGTTAAAATGGGTAGAATCCATATAAGTCCGTAGACTTCTTTTACTAATTCCAATTTCGAAAAAGAATTGATAGTTTCTACCTCTATTATCATTTCAACGGTCAACTTCCCCCATAATGATATCTATACTACCTAATATCGTCATGATATCAGCCAATTTCATTTTTTTAACTAGCTGAGGAAGAATTTGCAAATTAATAAAACCGGGTGGACGAATTTTCCATCTCCAGGGGAAAAGACTATCATCTCCTACCAGATAAATTCCTAATTCACCTTTTGGTGCTTCTACTCTTACATAAAGCTCTTGCTTTGATAATTCAAAATTAGGCGAAGGTTTTTTACCAAGAAATCGATATTCAAAATCATTCCATTCGGAATTCTTTGCTTTCTTAAAGCGTCGGGCTTCTAAATTCTCATAAGGGCCTCCCGGAATTTTCTCTACAGCTTGTTGAATAATTTTTATGGATTCTCTCATTTCACCGATTCGTACTAAATAGCGAGCTAACGAATCTCCTTCTTTTTGCCATTGTACTTTCCAATCAAATTGATTGTAAGACTCATAAGGATCAATTTTACGAAGATCCCATTGTATTCCAGAAGCTCGTAACATGGGGCCCGATAAGCCCCAATTTACAGCTTCTTCTCCGCTAATAAAACCCACTCCTTCAACTCGTTCTAAAAAAATAGGATTTTGTGTAATAAGTTGTTGATATTCAACAACTCCTCGTAAAAAATAATCACAGAAATCTAAACATTTATCCATCCATCCATAAGGTAGATCGGCAGCTACTCCTCCGATGCGAAAGTAATTATGCATCATTCGCATACCTGTAGCAGCTTCAAATAGATCATATATCAATTCTCTCTCTCTAAAAATATAGAAAAAAGGAGTCTGTGCCCCGAGATCCGCCATAAAAGGTCCAAGCCATAACAAGTGAGAAGCTATACGGCTCAATTCTAACATAATTACCCTAATATAGCTGGCTCTTTGGGGTATTTGAATATTCTCCAAGAATTCTGGTGCATTTACCGTTATTGCTTCTGTAAACATAGTAGCTAAATAATCCCACCGTGTTACATAAGGCAAGTATTGTATAATAGTTCTGTTTTCCGCGATTTTTTCCATTCCTCTGTGTAAATACCCTAATATGGGTTCGCAATCAATAACATCTTCACCATCGAGAGTAACGATCAGTCGAAGAACACCATGCATTGATGGGTGTTGAGGGCCCATATTGACTATCATGAGATCTTTTCTTGTAAGCGGTAGACTCATATCCTTGTTCTTATTCTTTTTTCCATGAAAATGGATTCTTCCATGAATTCCTCAAAATGAGGCTCATCAAAATGCAAAATCTAAGACTACTATAAGACTACTAAATAAAATAAGAAAAAAATTCGAACGATTAAATTACTTCTCCCGAATATCCAACTGACTGATTAATTTCTTATAACGTACTCTATTTTTCTTTGCCAAATAAGCCAGCAAACGTTGACGTTTTCCCAAAAGTCTTCGTAGACCTCTTTCCGATGAAAAATCTTTTTTGTGTAATTCCAAATGTGAAGCAAGTCTCCGTATTTTATTGGTGAAACTGAATACTTGAAATTCAACAGAACCCCTGTTTTCTTGTTTTTCTTCTTTAACCATAAATCAACAAATTTTTCTACCTCCTTTCTTTTTAATGTATTTTTCTGATCAGGAAAAATAAAAAATTATGTCAGTTATTTTGAAGTTATTCTAATCTCGTACACACAAAAATTTGCAATTATTCATCTACTGCTGGAATCTGGAATTTGGATTTATTTTATCGATGCAAATTGGATTTGGATAGAAGGGTACATTCTTTTATTTTAGATAGAAGAAACATTTCTTCTATCTAAAATAAAAGAATTTTGCTGATTTTTTTATTGCTATATCCAATTTATAGAATTGATATACCATTTAATTGATATCATTTAGCAAAATGAAACATAGCATATGCATCCATCTTTCGGCTCGAGAATTTCACGGGATAGAGATATAGTATAAGAAATAGGCTATTAAGTAACTCTAAATGAATTGTGGATACATCTGTATCCTTAACATACTGAAACGACTGCCATTACTCGTATCAAACCAATAGCGATTCATAAAAGCTAAATCTTGTAATCAATGGTGGGCCAATAATGAATTTTTTTGCATATGTATTAAGACGCTTGGTCTGATTTCGAAATTGTCCAGAGTTTTTTATGTTGTTTTCATTGCAAAATGATGGATCTCCTTCCGTAACTTTCCAATTACGAGTACGAGAATTGAAAGACATGAAAATTCTCAATTCTCTACGGCGTCTAGGAGATAGATAGAATATTTTCAGGAACAAGAAAATCAGAAGAATCTTTTTCTCTATTCACTACCATTCCGCGTCTTCGACTTCTATTAGTTTCTTCTTTAATGCAATAGCTATAGTTTGATATAGAATCCATTTCTCAAAGTAATGGAAACCATTCTCTTA